AAGGACGGGAAGGAAGAGGGCGAGCATATCTTCTACCTAAATTGATCATGCTCAAATCAACCCTTCCCGGGGTATTGTCTGTCCCGATAAATAAAAAATTCCTGGAATAATATAATAAATAAAAGTATTGATATACTTGGAATTACAGAAGCAAATACCAATTTACTAAAAAAAGAAAAAAGTATCTAATCTAAAGGACTTATTTTCTTTTTTAGGATTAAACAAAAGGGTTCGCAAATAAAAGCGCTAGTGCCACAACCAGTCCATAAATTGTTAAAGCTTCCATAAAAGCTAGACTAAGCAATAAAGTACCTCGTATTTTCCCTTCTGCTTCTGGCTGTCTCGCAATACCCTCTACAGCTTGTCCTGCAGCAGTACCTTGACCAACTCCAGGCCCAATAGAAGCAAGCCCTACAGCCAATCCAGCAGCAATAACGGAAGCAGCAGCAATTAGTGGATTCATGGTGAGTTCCTCGTGTCAAAAAAAAAAAAATGGTTAAGGATACAATCAACCAAGAAATTATTACTTTTAACTTCTAAGCTCTATTGGTTAGAAGTAACTAAAAGTGCAAATTGAAATGATAATCTAAATCGTCCGAACTACGTCGAGATCTCGTTTTTAATTTCTAATCATTAGAGGTTTGTGTAAATCCATATGCTTTTCATTATTCTATTTCTCTTTTTTTCCAACCAACCACCCTTTCATTTTTTTTTTACTCTTCGATATCCTTGAGTTCCCATTTTTTCCCTTCCTCTAATCCATAATAAAAGACGAAATACAGGAAGAACCCCTATTGAAATCGAACTAATCCAAATCCAATAGGAATCAAATCAAGATATACAATTGATAACAATATGCTGCATAGAACTGGATATTGAATCCAATTCTAAAATCATTCCTTAGAAAGCCGCACAAAAGATGACGGTCTTATAGACATTAAGGATATAGATCTAACCGGATTTCGCTCCCCCTGAATGCATATATAATTTAACAATTCCGTAATATAGTCTATTCTCTCTCCTACAACTCTAGGTTATATATTCATACGCATTTTGAACTTGTTAGTTTTCTAACCAGGAGGATTATCTGCAACCATGCATGAATTGGGCTAAGGTAAAAAAAAGACTATTTTGAAAATTAGTCAATTCAATGATGACCTTCCATGGATTCACCTATATAGGCTGCGGCCAACGTTGCAAAAATAAGAGCTTGAATACCGCTTGTAAATAATCCAAGAAACATGACCGGTATAGGGACTACTAAGGGGACTAAAGAAACAAGAACAACAACGACTAATTCATCCGCCAATATATTTCCGAAAAGTCGAAAACTAAGCGATAATGGTTTTGTGAAATCTTCTAGGATGTTAATTGGTAAAAGGATTGGGGTTGGTTTAATATATTTCTCAAAATAACTCAATCCTTTTTTGCTAAGACCCGCATAAAAATATGCCGCTGATGTGAGTAAAGCTAAAGCAACAGTAGTATTTATATCATTCGTGGGCGCAGCTAATTCCCCATGGGGTAACTCTATTATTTTCCAAGGTAAAAGAGCACCCGACCAATTCGAAACAAAAATAAAAAGGAACATAGTTCCAATAAAGGGAACCCAGGGACCATACTCTTCTCCAATCTGAGTTTTGCTCAAATCTCGAATAAACTCAAGGACATATTCGAAGAAATTCTGACCGTCGGTTGGGATGGTTTGTGGATTCCGAACAGCTATGATAACTGAACCCAGCAAGATAGTAATTACGACCCAAGAGGTGATGAGTACTTGGGCATGAATTTGGAAACCTCCTATTTGCCAATAGAAGTGTTGGCCTACTTCTACGCCTGATATATCATACAACCCCTTGAGTGTTTTAATGGAACATGGTGTAATATTCATATTGTCCTCTGATAAAAATTGAACTTCAAAAAAGGAATTCTTTTGATTCAACCATCTCTTTCTCAACTCAGCAACTTGAAGTATTAATCTTATATTTAGGATACCAAGAAATCACATCAAATGATAATATATATCAATACCCTCTAATATATATCAATATTCCCCTTCTTTTATCTATGCAAAACAAAAAAAATAGTAACTGATCCCATAAATCTACGTAGTTGCTTAAGAATTCACTATTCTTCTTAATCTTAATCAATGATTTCTTATATAGAAAGAACGGCCCTCACAAATTGCAAATACTAATTTGTTAAGAATCAATCGAATTGAAGTCATAGTGTCATCGTTGGCAGGAATCGATATATTCGCGAGATCTGGGTCACAATTTGTATCGACTAAAGAAATAGTAGGAATCCCCAAAATGGCGCATTCCCGAAGAGCTATATACTCTTTTTGCTGATCAAGGACGATCACAATGTCAGGCAACCTCGTCATATATTTAATCCCGCCAAGATATCTTTGCAAGGTAGATAATTTTCTCTTTAAGATTGCCACATCTCTTTTTGGGAGATGGTGGAATTTTCCCATCTTTTCTTCGGCTCTTAAGTCTCTAAATTGAGAAAGTCTAGTTTTGGTAATCGACCAATTCGTTAACATACCACTGAACCACTTTTTATTAACATAATGACAACGAGACCTTATTGCAGCCGATGCTACTAAATCTGCTGCTCTTTTTTTGGTACCAACAATTAAGAAGCTTTTTCCCTGACTTGCTGCATCAAAAACTAAATCGCAAGCTTCTGATAAAAAACGAGCTGTTCTAGCGAGATTTGTAATATGAGTACCTTTACGCTTTGCTGAGATGTAAGGGGCCATTTTAGGATTCCATTTCTTAATACCATGACCAAAATGAACTCCCGCTTCTATCATCTCTTTCAAATTGATGTTCCAATATCTTCTTGTCATTTTTTCCACACTTCCTTTTTTTTTTCTTTTTTTCGTCTTACCATTATGGAATTGATTTATTTTTGAAGATTAAGAAAGAGCCGAAATATCTTGAAATAAATAATAATTGTTCCGATGGAACCGTCTACTCAGAATTGGCCATTGATACATGATATAAAGACAGCCTTAATAAATTAACTGACTTCTTTTATTTAGTAAAATAAATAAAATACAAAATCTAAAATCAGACCTGTTAGCATTCTAAGGTCAAAAGTCTAGTTTCAATTAAAATCAAAAAATCTGCTTTATATGCTTTATATATCCTTAAATCGTATAAATGGGAGTAAATGGGGGTTCTGATGTCTCATAGAAATTGTTTGTTACGTCAGAATCAGAAGAAACTAGTTCTGTATGGAGAAACAAAATGTCTCTCATTTCCGGCGTGAATAGATTTTTTTTTTTTATTTCCAAATAAAGGTTCTTGTCTTGTGGGAAACGATGCACAAATTTTTGGAATCCGGTCCCAACAGGGATAATTCCCCCCAGAACTACGTTTTCTTTCAGGCCTTTCAACCAATCAATACGACCTCGTAGGGCAGCTTTTGCTAAAACTCGAGCAGTTTCTTGAAAACTTGCTTCAGATATGAAACTTTGGGTATTCAGGGAAGCCCTTGTTATTCCCAATAAGATTGCCCGATAATAGATCGATTCATCCAAAGCTCGCCCTGCTCGTTCCGCTCGCAATAGTCCTATTAATTCCCCAGGTAAAAAAACATTAGACATTCCATCTTCGGAAACCCGTACTTTTGATGTTACTTGGCGTATAATAATCTCTATATGTCTATTATGGATCTGTACCCCTTGGGATCGATAAACCTTTTGGATCTTATTAACCAAAGAGATACGACTTTGGGCGATGGTTAGCTCAGCTCCAATCAAGAATCCCCAGGGAACCCCAAGAATTCTTGGTATACGCTCATTCCAATCCTCAATTCTCCTTTCGAGATTTGGCGATAGTGAATCAATTGAACGCGCTTCGAATATTTGTTCTACTTTTGGAAGACCTTGCGTTATATCACTAGATCTCGATTTTTCATATATAAAGGTAACTAACCTATCTCCTTTGTAAAGGATTTTTCCATAATGACCATGAACAGTTGCTCCTATAGTAGCCAAATAAGGCTTAGCTGCTCTTATAACAAAGGAGTCCATATTAACAATGAAAATTTGACCAGATTTTTTTATGTGCGATTTAAATAGACATACATTTTCGCAAATAAATTGTCCAAGGTGAATTATTGCCAATGTTTCCTCCCATGAGTCATGATGGAGAAAGTGCCAATTCAAATGGAATGGATCCAACATGATGTTACTGTTGAAATTCGACATCCTTTTATTTTCATCTATTAAAGAGTATTTAAACCCTTGAAGTACTTGGAAGGTTTGTTTCAAATTGTCAAGGTACAAATATTTTTTTAACAAGATCTGATTATATGTTAATAAATAGTAAGATGAAGAAAAATTTGATGTACTAGGTACAATAGCGCCTATGAGCCCAAAAATATCTCGAATAAGAATTCTAGGATTCGATTCTTTTACCGCACTGGGATATTTCGAATTCTTCAATAAACCAATTTGAGAACAGTTGGATGCCGACAAAATCATCAAAGATGGGCATTCTTTATTTCGATTCAACAAGGTACCAATAGCTTCTTGATGTTGGCTAAGTGATTGAATCTTCGCCTTGAAATAAAAGGAATTGGTATTGTTGCGATCTAACCTATTATTGGGAGTAGGTCCTGCACTTGTCCTATCATACCTTCTTCTTGTATATGAAATAGTGGACTTGACTAACTCCATTCTTAGGAAATCGCGAATCAGATCATTTGTTCTTAACTCAACAAGGGAAGCACGAGCCCCCTCTTTTTCTTCTTGTTCCCAATTCACTACCAAGCAAGTTCGAACGAATTGACTATTCGTGTGATAAATTCTTTGAGTTAACTTGCTATTTTCATGAGAAATAAAATTGACAAGTCGAAGTTGGAGATTATCCTCTTCTTGCAGGAGATCTTGCGGGAAAAGTCTTGCTAGATTTCTCCCTTCGTCCATTTCATATGCGACTGCAGGTCGAACTGAAACAAAATACTTTTCCTTGCTTTTAAGAATTTTTTTTCGTTGAACATAAACCCAATTTTTTCTTTTTTTTGAGTCCTTAGAATCTTTTTTTTCTCTTTCTGGTGGTATCAAACTGGCGCCTAATATCTTATCTGCCTCTTCAGGAAAATGAATATCTCCGGAAAATATTTTTAGTTCCGTATGGCTTTTTTTTCTCTTAACTCGGACCAATCCACCTAGTCGACTTCTTGTATTTTTTGTGAGTTGTGTATCCACTCCAATAATACTATTGTCAAGTACCTTTAGGGATGAGGATCTCGGCAAGATATGCAGTTCTTGAAGAATGAAAAAAAACCGATCTACTTCTTTTTGGTATTTTAGACTAAATTCTTTTGTTCCTCGATGCTCAATAAAACCCTCTTTTTTTAAGATAGAATCTTCCTCTGGGCTCCCATATTCCTCCTCTGAGTCTTCCTCTGATTCTTCTTCTAAAGCCCCATATTCGTTCTCTGAGCTATCTTCACGGCTCCCATATTCTTCTTCCTCTAGAGTTCCATATTCGTCCTCTCGAGTTTTATATTCGTTCTCGGGGTTCCCATATTCTTCTTCTGAGTCTTTCTCTAGAGTCCTATACTCGGCCTCTAGGAGCCCGTATTCATTTTCTAGGGTTTCATATTCGTCTTCTAGAGTCCTATATTCGTCTTCTAGGGTTTCATATTCGTCTTCTAGAGTCCTATATTCGTTCTCTGGGCTCTCATATTCGTCCTCTGAGTTTTCCTCTAGAGTCCTATACTCTTCCTCTCGGGTCCGATACTCTTCCTCTAGGGTCCTATATTCTTCCTCTAGGGTCCTATATTCTTCCTCTAGGGCCCTATATCGAAATTTAACAATTCCTGAACCCCTTTTATCTTTTCTGTATCCCGGATCGTCAAAAAAAGCAAAAATAGTATTTCTACGTAAAACACCCATAAAGGGTATTTCAATCGAAATCCCCAAACAGAATATTAGCTCTTTTTCTTGTTCTTGATGATATTGTAATGGAATGACGAACCTATTTCTTCGCTTTTTCGCCAACAAATCCGAATTATCTTGAAGAATAGAAGGATAGACAAAATTCCAATGATTGTTGGACACGATTCGATCTGGCGTTAAATAATCAAGAATTTCCTTATCTTTTTTACCAAAAGTATCCAACAGTCTATGGCTTACCCGATCATTAGCCATTGAGAGGTCAAAGATATATCTTCCGTCAAGAGAAAAAGAATAAGTATTCATTTGATCTTGATCCTTGTGCAGCGAAAAGGATGCTATACTGGATCTGCACATACTTACTGATAATATCCATAAATGGCTTGTTTTTGGTAATCGACGAAGATTACCATATTGATATTCGGGCGCATGGTAAACATCAGTACTCCAGTGCATTTCCCCGTCTGATTCGGAATAAATATGCTTTTGTACCTTTTCTTTAAAATGTAAAGTGGATGTTCCGGCACGAATCTCCGCAATTACTTGTTCGGATTCTACATATTGATCATTTTGCACTAGAATAAGGCTTTTTAAGGGAATATTCACACTATGTAGAATATCTTGACTCTGAATAGTTACACGCAAGTCTATATAGCATAGAAAAGCAGGTTGCCCATGACGGGTACGTGTGGGGTGAACCAAGTTCTCATTGAATTGGATTTTTCCATTCGAGGGGGATCGTACAAGGTCAGCAGTACCCCCTGTGAATACTCCACCAGTATGAAAAGTTCTTAATGTTAGTTGAGTCCCCGGCTCCCCAATTGATTGACCTGCAATAATACCTACAGCTTCTCCCAATTCGACCAGATCGCCATGAGTGGGACTCCGCCCATAACATAATTGACAGATCCAAGATGTGCTCCGGCAAGTAAAAGGGGTTCTAATATATATTGGTTGTGCCCGAAACGGTTGTGCTCGAAAGGCAGTTATGAATCGATTGACTAATCCAATTCCAATATCTTGATTTCGAGCAGCAATGCATCGTGAACCAATATATATATCGTCTGCTAATACACGACCAATTAGTGTTTGGACAAAAAGTTTTTCTGTCATCCCATTTTGAGGACTCACAGAAATACCTCGGATAGTACCACAATCTCTTCTACGCACAATAATATGTTGAACTACTTCAACAAGTCTGCGTGTAAGATATCCAGCATCCGCTGTTCGTACAGCAGTATCTACAACCCCTTTGCGGGCTCCGTAGCAGGAAATTATATATTCTGTCAAAGAAAGTCCCTCGCGTAAATTGCTTTGAATAGGTAAATCAATCATTTGTCCTTGAGGATCCGCCATTAACCCTCTCATCCCTACTAATTGGTGTACCTGGGATGCATTTCCTCTGGCTCCTGAAAAAGACATTAGATAGACTGGATTAGAAGGATCCGTTATCCGAAAATTCGAATTCATTTCTTGTTTCAAATATTCACTTGTAGCATACCATATTTCAACAGATTGGCGTAATTTTTCTACTGCGTGTACAGCCCCATAATAATAGTGTTTCTCCAAAAGAAAACTCTGTTGTTCCGCATCTTGGACTAACCATCCTTTAGAGGGTATTGTTAAAAGATCCTCGATTCCTAAAGAAATTGATGTAGTAGTGGCTTGATGGAAGCCCAGAACTTTTATTTGATCCAGTATATGGGATGTATATCCCATTCCGAAATGATCTATTAATCTGCTAATAAGTCGTTTCATAGCAGTTCCGTCTATCTCTTTATTATGAAAGACCAGGTTGGCCCGTTCCGCCATACATAAGTACCCCCTTTTTTGACTTGACTGAGTAGGATTCGACAATTGCTGAGTAGGATTCGACAATAGGCCTGAGTCAGTGATTCGAAAACTTCATTTACCTCCTTCCCTCAATCTCAATCTGAATTTGCGTGGCAAAAAGGATGGTACTAGCGAAATCGGAATGCCCCCCGAAAGGGGCATCGCCGAATCTAACTTCCTTGTTTAGATTTAGATAGTGTATGAATAGGCCCGACTAAATCCTTGTATGGCTTCCTCTATTTCTCTATAAAAAGAAATATGACCAAGAGTGGTTCGAATGTATATAGAACGGGTTTCTTTTTTTCTATTTCCGACTATTAGATAGTGGGCATAAATCTCATGATAAGTCCCAAAAGATTCATATTGAACTTCAATCGGAACTTCTCTTGATCCAATGACACGTTGATCTAGTTTCCATCGGAGCCACAAGGGACTGTTTAAACCGATTCGTTTCTGTCTATAAGCTCCCAGTGCATCATAGGAACTAGAAAAATGGGGTTCTTTATCTTTCGTATAATAATTATTATTGTAGTTTACTTTTTTATTTGGATAGTTTCCGCAACTATTATATCTATTTGCACAAATACCTCGACGATTTCCAATCGTTAATACATAAAGTCCGATAAGCATGTCTTGGGTTGGCACGCAAATAGGATCTCCAATAGCGGGAGACAGGAGATTCATATGAGAAAACATAAGTAAACGGGCTTCGGCTTGAGCTTCCAAGGATAAAGGTAGATGAACAGCCATTTGATCCCCATCAAAGTCCGCATTGAAACCCTTACACACTAATGGATGTAAACAAATAGTACGCCCCTCTACTAAAGTGGGTTGGAAGGCCTGTATGCCTAATCTATGCAGGGTAGGTGCTCTGTTCAACAGTACGGGATGCCCCCGCATAACTTCTTGAAGTATTTCCCATACAATGGGTTCCTTTTCCCAAATTTTCCTTTTAGCAATCCTGACATTAGAAGTAGCACGTTTCGTGATTAAATCGCGAATTACAAATAGCTGAAAAAGCTTTATTGCTATCTCTAAAGGTAATCCACATTGATGTAATGAAAGCGAAGGACCCACAACAATGACAGAACGCCCCGAGTAATCGACCCGTTTCCCAAGCAGAGTCTCGCGAAACCTCCCTTCTTTACCCTCAATTACATCTGAAAGTGACTTGTATACTTTATTGTGACCATCCCTCGTCGGTTGCCCACGAGACCCACTATCAAGAAGTGTATCCACGGCTTCTTGTACCAATTTTTCCTGGCACATTACTAAATCTGCTGGCGCTAATTCACTTCTTTTTAATAGATAGGCAAGGTTGTTGTTCCGACGGATAACTCTCTTATAAAGTTCATTAATATCCGAAGTCACTACTTTATCCCCAGACCTATAAACAATGGGTCTCAATTCGGGAGGAAGAACCGGTAATAAGCACAAAACCATCCATTCTGGTTCTACATTTGTTTGAATAAAATGTTTCGCCAATTGCATTCGTCTAATTAAAAAAACTTTTCTTATTCGTCTTTTTCTATCTTCCCATTCATCTCCACTATACCCCTCGTCTTCTAATTCCTTCCATTCAACCAAGGAATTCTCTATAATAATTCGCAAATCCAAATCTGCTAATTGTTCTCTAATAGCACCTGCTCCTGTCGCAATTTCCCGATTTCGAAATGTTGCAAAGCCTGGGGTAGAAAAAAAGGGAGAAATGCTGTGGTTACAGGATGAAATTTCATCTTCGAATAAACCTCGTAATCGCAAGAAAGTAGGTTTTTTAGCGCTGGGCCTAGCAAAAGAGAAATCGCCATATACTAAGCCTTCCAATTTCTTAAGAGGTTTATCTAAAAGATTCGCGATATAACTAGGAAGACCTTTCAAATACCACACATGAGTCACTGGACATGCCAGTTTGATGTATCCCATTTGATATCTTCGTATCCGAGAATCAACAAATTCTACCCCGCATTTTTGACAAAATCTTTCGTCTTCATTTTCAGCTACGCTCGCTCGAGAATTTCCACAAGCACAAATTCCACTTTTTATGGGTCCAAAGATTCTTTCGCAAAACAATCCATCTTTTTCTGGTTTATCGGTTTTATAATGAAAAGTGGAGGGCCTTGTGACTTCGCCAACGACTTCTCCATTAGGTAGGATTTTGTTAGCCCAAGCCTTTATTTGTTGAGGGGAAACGAGTCCAATTTGAAGTTGTTTATGTTTATATTGGTCAATCATAAAATAGAAATAAGAAAAGAATTTATATTTATTCTGATCAAACATCCTCCCTATTAACCTGAAAGTTCTTCTCAGATACAAGGAAATGGTTCAGTTCTAGAGCCAAAGATCGTAGTTCTCGAACGAGCACTCGAAAAGATTCTGGAGGATCCTCGTGATTAGGCACTCTTTTTCCCCAGATCGTAGCATTAAGTATTTCTTGGCGAGCTATAAGATGATCAGATTTATAAGTAAGTATCTCTTGTAAAATATGAGCAACACCAAATCCTTCTAAAGCCCAAACTTCCATTTCTCCTACTCGTTGTCCCCCTTGTTTGGCTCTTCCTCTAACGGGTTGTTGGGTAACAAGTGAGTAGGGCCCAGTAGAACGTCCATGGATTTTCTCATCAACTTGATGAATTAATTTTAAAATATAGGACTTCCCTATTAGAACAGGTTGTTCGAAGGGATCTCCTGTTCTTCCATCAAATATTCTGCTTTTTCCCGGGTACTCGGGTTCAAATACCCATGGATTTTGTGTTTGTTTACTGGCTTCATATAATTCCGAAAACACAAGTTTTCTTGAAGCCTCTTGCTCATATCTCTCATCAAAGGGTGCTATTCTATAATGTTTCTTTAGCAGATCCCCTGCTAATCCGAGCGAACTTTCAAATATTTGTCCCACATTCATTCGTGAGGGTACTCCTAGGGGATTGAAGACCATATCAACAGGTGTTCCATCTTGCAAATAGGGCATATCTTGCCTAGGCAAAATTTTGGAAATGATCCCCTTATTCCCGTGTCTTCCTGCTACTTTATCCCCAACTTTGATTTCACGTTTCTGTAAAATATATACACGAACCATTATGTCGAGGGGGTCCCTCTGGATCCATTTCACATCGATAACCCGCCCTCTTCCACCTATAGGTAGTTTGAGAGAAGTTTCTTTTGAAGTGGATACCTCAAGACCAAAAATGGCCCGTAATAATCCAGCTTCCGCGATATATGAGGATTCGCTCGCTATCTGAGGCGTTAATTTACCTACTAAAATATCGCCTGTTTCTACCCAGGATCCCAACCTCACAACTCCATTTCTGTCCAAATTGCGGAGTAAATGTTCTTCTAGATGTGGTATTTCTTTAGTGATTTTTTCAGCGGAGCCTTGGCTTGTCGTATCCGTCTGAATTTCATATTTTCGGATGTGAAAAGAAGTATAAATATCCTCATATACCAAACGTTCGCTAATTAGTACTGCGTCTTCAAAATTGTAACCCTCCCACGGCATATAAGCTACTAAAACGTTTTTTCCTAAAGCAAGTTCCCCACCAACTGTAGCCGCTCCCTCCGCTAAAATTTGCCCTTTTTTAATGGATTTACCCCTCGGAACCCGAGGTTTTTGGTGCATACAAGTATTTTTGTTAGAGCGCCGATGGGCAACTAGAGGAATACTTACAATCTTCCCACTACTTGATAAAAGGATCTTGTGACTATCACTAGAAACGATCTTTCCCGCACGTTCGGCTATAATGGAAACCCTCGAATCTAGAGCTGTTTGGCGTTCCAATCCAGTCCCAACAATGCACTTCTCGGACCGAGAAAGTGGAACTGCTTGGCGCTGCATATTAGAACTCATTAAAGCCCGATTCGCATCATTATGCTCAATAAAAGGAATGAGAGAACCTCCAATAGAAAAATATTGGAAAGGAAAAATACTTCTAACATGAATCTGTTCCCATGCAATAGTCAGGAATTCTTGACGGTATCTAGCTGGAACAACTTGTTCTTCCTGAATACCCTGATTCAAGGACAAAGAATTTCCTGCTGCTATCATATAATATTCATCTCTATTTGGTGATAAATAAACCACCTGTCTCTCTTTTTTTTCTTTTGCTTTCTCAGATATTTCATAAAACGGACTCTCTATAGATCCCCACCAGTGATCAATTCTCGCATGAATAGCTAAGGATCCAGTAAGTCCAACATTGATGCCTTCGGACGTGTCAATTGGACAAATACGCCCATAGTGACTCGGATGAATATCTCGGCTCCGAAAACTTGCAGTTCTCCCCGTCAATCCTCCAGGACCCAAACAACTCGCTTTTCGCCCATGAACCGTTTGTGTCAATGGATTGGTTTGGTCAAAAACTTGAGATAAGGGGTATGTGCCAAAAAAGGTCTCATAAGTAGTTATTAATAAAATCGAAGTTGAAGTTGGAGTTACCAAAGTTTGTGGAGTCGGTTTCGATTGACGTATGAATACTCTACGGATAGTTTTTTGAATCGCATGTTGTAAACGGCCAAGAGCCAGTCCGAATTGATCTTGTAACAGATCTGCAACCGAACGAATACGTTTATTTTTCAAGTGATTCATATCGTCATCGTCAAGTATACCCGTTCCAAATTTCATTCCAATTAAATGATCCGTAGCAGCCAATACATCTCGTGGTAACAAGAATGTATTGTTCTGAGGTATATTAAGATTCAGTCTCCGATTCATATTTCGTCGACCAACTCTTCCTAATTCACATTTTTGTTGAAAAAATTTCTTTTGTAATTCCTCACATAAGGACTCCGAAAATACCAGGTCCCCACCTACACAAGCAAATTGTTGATAAAACTCCAAAATAGCTTTTTCTTTTGACTCAATCCTCTTTTTCTCCTTAGCATTCGGGAAAGACAAGAAAATTTCGGGGTAGGAAACATTATCTAAAATTTCTCTTAGATTCGAACCCATAGCTGATGATAGAACTAAAATAGATATCTTTTGTTTTCTACTCACGCGAGCCCATATCCTTTCTTTTTTATCAATTGCTAATTCCGATCTTCCTCCCCAATCTGATATTATAGTCCCGGTGTATATAGAAATTCCCTTATGGTCTAATTCGGAGCGGTAGTAAATACCAGGACTTAGCAATATTTGATTGATCACAATTCGGTATATTCCATTTATTATAAAGGTTCCTAAGGAATTCATTATAGGAATGTTTCCAATAGAAATGGTTTGCTTTTGCACATCGAAACCAAAAATTAATCTCGCAGATACATATAATTCAGAAGAATAGGTGAGTGATTCATACACAGCATCCTTTTCTTTTATCGAGGGTTCTAGCAATTGATATCCTTTCGCAAATAATTGAAATGCAATTTCGTGATCTGGATCTTTAATTGTTGGAAACTTCTCAAGTTCTTCTGCCAAGCCTTGATTAATGAACCTACAAAATCCCTCGAATTGGATCTGACTAAATCCGGGTATTGTGGACATTCCCTCATTTCCATTCCGGAGCATCTTAATCTTAAGTTTCCTATTTATCGAAGAAAAATTCCATTATCAGCTCACTCTTTATCAATCCCTACGGATCAATCTAGCAATCATGGAATCTATATTCTGTTTACTGAATCACATGAAATTCTAGGGAACTCCACATACGTATTTCATATATGTATTTCATACATATGAATAAAGATAATTTTGGCGAAAATTCGACTTTGGCAGGGATAGAAATGGAATTAAAATGAATTGATAAAAAATAAAGGATTTCGTTGTAGAATCCTAAAATAAAGTACTTACTTTCTTTTTTAAGTACTTGCTAATCTAGTTATCCACCTATTCACATATCCTTTCTTTTATCGTAATTTCACTTGTGTGGGCCAATAAAAGAAGGCCAGGCCATAATCTATATCAGAGCAAATTTCCTCTTTTTATTCACGATATTTAATGCAATGAAAAATTAAAGCACGATTCCCCGTAGGGATATGTACATAAGGGGGATCTGTAGATAATAATGCTGTTCGGACCTGGAGTTTCCCTATATACGGATTAGGGAAACTTTTATTCCAGTATGCCATTAAAGGAGAGAATACCGATTTTAGAGTCGTTTACTACTGTAATTCAAAAAAAAATTCTAGTTAATGGTTCCAATTTGTTCTGATGCCATCTCAATAGAATAGAAAAAAAAGGGGGTTTTAGTAAGAAAATATGGATGAATACTTGTTCTTTTCTCGATTTTAGATCGGATTTTTTTTTTTGGCGGCATGGCCAAGTGGTAAGGCAGGGGACTGCAAATCCTTTATCCCCAGTTCAAATCTGGGTGCCGCCTGATCAATAAAATACTTAGGATTATAGTACTAATCAAACTCAAAAATTTCGTACCCCCATAAGTTGGGGCAAGATAGTAACTAGGTCCGGCCATACTGAATTTTGAGAATCCATACCATAGTTCTATCCTCAAATGAAATGAGGCTTTGTTTTGGCGGCAGTGAGTGGCCCAAAGGGGGAGCTACCAACAGAGATGAGGTAGCGTTTCCTTATTCTTTTATTAATTTGAATTGATTCGGGAATTTAAAACTTCCAAAGGTCCCTAAGTCCTTTTTCAATCTAAGATTGAAGAAGGGACTTTGCCAAGAAATATCAATATACTTCGTACATCTTATGCTACCTACATACACTAAAGTAAAGGCTACTGATTCTGTCGAGAATCAGATTGAATAGGCTGATCTAAAATGAATTTCGGAGTTGTGGAGTGGATAAGGTCTCCTCACTCTTTCTATGAAAGAGAGAAAGTGGGGCAGTAGGGTTTAGGTCAAAAATAAACAGGGGGTAAAGTAGGTATCTAATAAATATTTATCTATCCAAATTTTATGGTATGGTATATTCTGACGTCCTTTGCTTATAAAAAGGTAACAAAAGGAAGAAAAAATATCTCTATTCCCGCGTCTTCTATTCAGGACATTCTCACACTCTTTCTTTTTTAAGGAATAAGAATTTGATAGGAGTAAATTCCTTTAACTGATTCATCCATAGTCTTAGAGCAGAATTTTGACTCTGTGCCCTTAATTCCACTATGATTATTGATCAATAGTAGAATAATTCCTTCATAGAAATAGGAGACATAATTTACATGGATATAGTAAGTCTCGCTTGGGCTGCTTTAATGGTAGTCTTTACATTTTCTCTTTCGCTAGTAGTATGGGGGAGAAGTGGACTCTAGGGATACTACTAAATTGATTGAGTAGTCGAATTGTAGTATCAACTCTTTTCTTTAATTGATCATTTTATTTTGTATTAATCATTTTGCCAAACTTTATTTTTTCTCTTTTTCCTTATGTTTTGTTTCACTCTTGTAAAAAACTCTTTTAAGAAAGAGTCGTTCTATTCTACTATGTTTCATTCTACTATAATAGAAATAGAAAAAAATAGAATAGAAAAACCTATTATAGTAATTAAGAATTCCTACTAGAAGTGACGAGTAAAAATAAAGTTCTTTACATAAGAAAATTAGATTTTCTTACACGAAGCTATTCACAGCATATCGCACATTTTCCATTTATACTCTTTTCTTATTCTTAGAATTTTTTTTTCTTTTTGAAGGATCTCACGTGAAGCATCTCGCGTCATTTTTAAGTATGAAAGATTCGTAGGTTTTTTCCTTTTATTTACTTTTTTCTTTTATTATAGTCTATTCTCTTATTATTTTTCTCCATCTCCATGGATTCTTTCAATGAAGAATTGTCTTCGATTTTTTTGATTTTGACTTGCTTGAAATTAAGTGGATGCAGTGAAAAAAGAAGTTGAATTAGATTACTATTTCAATCTACTAATCTATTCTATGTAGATTCAAGATAATATAATAGAAAGAATCTAAAGTGTGGTAGAAAAAACTACATGTAGTTCTTTCTACCACACTTTAGGATTCCAACCAGATCCTTTCATTTAAGACTTGGATTTTTATTTTCTTTAATCCCTTTTTCATTTCTTCAATGATTAATTGGAATTCCAATTAATCATTTTGGCTGGCTGTTTTTACATAAATAATAAGTAAAAAGGCAGTAGGAACTAGAATGAACAAAGCAGTAGCAATAAATGCGAGAATATTTACTTCCATAACCTCTTTATTTTATTTTTTTCATAATAACTCGGGATGTAATCCCATGGAGAGGAAAAGGTGGTATCCCTGTAGAGGACTTGCATTCTGATAATACTGAATCAATTCAATATTATGAATATAGCATCTATCAAATCAATTCATGGTTGATAGTGGAATAATATAACATAGGAAGATCCCTTATCCATACAAAGACCAAAATAGGTTTTTTGATTGGATTCGGAACCTCTCCATTTTTCATCCTTTTTGACTTTTGCTTTTCTATATATATGTAGAGCCAAGAATCTTTCTTATCCAATTTCCCTTCCTTTTTCTTATAGTTATACATACAATTATGTATGTATGTATTATATAACCGACTTTCTATGGGTCACATAAACATGCAAATAAGCAGTAGAAGTAGAAGTAGAAATGAGATGGAGAAAAGAGGATCTTAAATAAAAAAGATCCAATATTTTAATTTAGGAAAAATAGGGTTTGCTTGGTTTTTATTTTATTAGGTTACTGTCAATATCTGCTTTTGGGGTCTAAAGATGAGAGCAGATTCATAAAAAAAGGAGTCGACAAATGGACTGAGAATGAGGTAGATTCTTTCCAAGAATTCATTGAACCCTAGTTCGGGACTGACGGGGCTCGAACCCGCAGCTTCCGCCTTGACAGGGCGGTGCTCTAACCAATTGAACTACAATCCCTGCGGGGTGTATGGCATACCTATTTAAAAATAGAACCCTAAGAAGATTCGTCTGTCGTACTCTAAGAAATAGATGAATCATATACTACTACACCCACATAGGATATGTGGGTATAGTGAGAGTGGCATAACTAGTATGCCACGATTTTTTTTATCCCTAAAAACAACTGATAATCCACCTTTCAATAAGAAAAACTGTTTTCTTTGTAAGAAAAGAATCAGAGAGATATGGCTTAGAAATAAATTTGCCCCCTCTTTTCTCTTTATCCTTTATTTCTTTTTCTCTTTATCCTTTATTTCTATGGATCAGATATTTTTTTTATGGAAGAAATAAAAATAATTTAGTTCATATTCACGAAGCCCTAGATTTTTGGGCCGAGCTGGATTTGAACCAGCGTAGACATATCGTCAACGAATTTACAGTCCGTCCCCATTAACCGCTCGGGCATCGACCCAGGAAGAATTTATTCTAGGATTTTTGATAATCTATGATTAACCTCTTTTTATAATACTCCCTACCCCCAGGGGAAGTCGAATCCCCGCTGCCTCCTTGAAAGAGAGATGTCCTGAACCACTAGACGATAGGGGCATCACTAGACGATAGTGCTATATAGAACCACTCGTCATTATAGTATAATGATAGTATGAGCAGTTTTTTGGAATTGTCAATATACTCGAATCGAAGAGTATAAATAGATCAAAGCAAAGAGTCTTTCCTGCTTTTCTATTATGCTTTCGTAGGATTTTTTTTAGTTGTTGGTTAGGTTAATTCACGGATCCTGCTTTTTAGGGCAATTCCTTTTACTTTTCTTTTAAAGTAAATTAAAGTAAAGAAGAATAGATTAATAAAAAGGATTCTAGATTAGTTCAGTACGAATATTGATTTGATTGCTCTAACAGGAAAAAGAGTCCAATTTCATTTATTTTTTGCAATTTAAACTCTGGGCTTCGTTTAGTGTTCAGACCAAAAATATGGGCATCTCATACTAAACGAAGTCATAAAATTCAATAAAAAACAGAGACATTAAAAAAAAAAAGAAAAAAAAGTGAATGAATTTAGTGGAAAAGTACTCTATCGGATTCGAACCAATGACTTCGGTATTTCCGTGGCATTACTCTACCACTAAGGGAAAAGCCCTTTATCGGATTTGAACCGATGACTTATGCCTTACCATGGCATTACTCTACCACTGAGTTAAAAGGGCTTTTTATTCAAAAATTAGCCACTTTCATTTACCATTATAGATCTACTGCATAATGTACAAAATATATGTATATATTAATGTACATAATATATACATATATATGTAGAGATTTTTTTTCTATATTGAGATATAGAAGTTTATTGTTCAAAAAGGCCAAAGGGGTAATAAGAACTGCTGTTAAAAAAATGGTAGACTTTGTTTTTTTTTTATCTTTAGCCTATTCACTTTTCACGTGCTCAGAATGTTCTGCAGAATTAGGACTTTTTTCTTCTATTGGCTGATCTTATGATGAGAACTTTCTCTATTTATGTTTTATTTTCCTTAATTCTAAATTGGGGGTATAAAGGAATTCGCCCTCTTCATATACCCATATGGCTGGGTAGTGTATTAATTTTCAGTGATATACTTCTTATCTGTTTTGGCGCGAAATTGAAACAATTTTTCACAGGCATTCCTTGGAAAAACCTTCGAGTTCAAAACTTTTCCATTTTTTAGTTTTGGACGGATTTGTTGCAGCAATTTTCAACGGCCTTTGGAAATAGTACTTGAATATTATCCAAAAGGTGTATTTTGAACAAACTATATTGGAGTTTTATCAACAATTTTATTCTAAAAAGTAGGCAGTCGAATTTATACTGCAGAGTATCGAAATTATTCTACAGCCTGCCTAACAAAAAAGAAAAGGAAGAAAGGGATTGATGGGTACTGTCGCCTATATCTCTTAGTGTATATTGTAGGAATAATCAAACTATAGAATACGATCCTAATCGAAATGCATACATTTGGTTTATAAGCTAGTGGCATGGTAAGAAGAGATTTCTTTTACAGACTAGAGAGGGGCCATCTAAATCCTAAATTAAAGGCCTGCGATTGAAGTACCAACTGTTCGCTTTTCTACGTAGGTGGGATTAGCTTCCTCTTCGAATGGCTACCCTTGACAAAGGGTAGTGTTGGTATCATAATTTCCATGTAGCGGGTATAGTTTAGTGGTAAAAGTGTGATTCGTTCTATTAATAACTGAATTTGAAATGATATACTTAAGGCATCCTTAAGTTTTTTTTATTCATATTCCGATGAAAACTTTAGTTCTTATAAAGGGTTTAATCCTTTTCCTCCCAATAGCATATTGAGGAAGAATATACATTCTCGCGATTAGTATCCAAAGACTAATTAAATTTGCATGCAAAATACAAATTTGATTATGAGTACAGAGGCGCGAAGCATAATTTTGCATTGGATTAAGTATTCCAATTGAATAAATATGAGTAAAGGATCTATGGATGAAGATACAAAAAAGTTTATTTCCAATCGTAACTAAATCTTCTTTTAGTTAAAAAAGAAATGGAAGCCCAATAGCTAAAAAACGATAGTTTTGGTTTACTAGAACCATCAGGATATTGTTTCAGCTCGGTGGAAACCCAACTCTTTTCCTCAGGATCTCTTGAATGAAATTAGGGAACGAAGTAAGTAGATATTTAGGAGAATTTCTATCTCCTACTCTATAGGGATCATCTAGAAAGCGGCGAGCTTTGGTTCCATTCAGACAGAAAAGCTAACATAGATGTTAAGTGGTGAGAATAGCCATAAAGGAGCCGAATGAAATCAAAATTTCATGTTCGGTTTTGAATTAGAGACGTTAAAAATAATCAACCAACGTCGACTATAACCCCTAGCCTTCCAAGCTAACGATGCGGGTTCGATTCCCGCTACCCGCTCCATTCTGTATAAAAAGACTATTCTATTTGTCTAGACACGGTAGAGACTTGTATTCAACCTTTTTCGTCCACCAGTTTTTGGCCCTACAGAGCGGAGTAGAGCAGTTTGGTAGCTCACGAGGCTCATAACCTTGAGGTCACGGGTTCGATTCCCGTCTCCGCACTTAGCAGTCCTTATAAATAAAAGGACTATTCTATTTGTATAGATATGGTAGAGAGCTATATCCAATCCTTTTTTTATTCATCAGGCAGAAAAGAAAAAAGAAATACAAAGAAAGGCACAGTCTATTCCCCTTTAAAAGCAATTTTTTCTTGTTTATCTCGGTGAATCCCTGGTTTAGGGGACCCTCTTGGCAAGTTTGATTTTCGCCCCCGAAGCATTCTTTTTTTTTGAGGCGAGTGCAAAGGATAAGATAGGAAGGGGTACGGTACTAGACTAACAACTAACTACTTTAATATAAGTAGTTAAGTAGTCAACTAGACTGAATTTTTTATCATAGTACCTTACTAAATTAAGCTGGCGAGCGACGGGAATCGAACCCG